GGTTAATCGGTCATATTTTATTGATGAAATGGGTTGGGTTGGTATTAGTCTGGATACAACAAAATAATTTTATTAGGTCTAATGTACTTATTCGATCTAATAAGTATCTTGTATCAGAATTTAGAAATTCTATGGCTCGAATCTTTAGTATTCTGTTATTTATTACCTGTGTTTACTATTTAGGCAGAATACCGTCACCCATTCTAACTAAGAAACTGAAAGGAATTTCCGAAACGGAAGAAGTGGGGGAAAGTGAGGGAGAAAGAAACATAGAAATAGAAACTATTTCGGAAGGGGGAGGGGCTAAACAGGAACAGGGGGTATCTACCGAAGAAAATACTTCTTCTTCCCCTTTTTCGGAGGAAGAGGTGGATCCGAGCAAAATCGATGAAACAGAAAAGCTACGCGCGACTGGAAAGAAAAAAAATAAAATAAAGGGCGAACTCCACTTTCGTTTTAAAGAGACATACTATAAAAATGGACCGGTTTATGAAACTTCTTATCTGGATGGGAATCAAGAAAGTTCGAAGTTAGAAATATTAAAAAAAAAAGAAGATAAATATTTATTATGGGTTGAAAAACCTCTTGTGACACTTCTTTTTGATTCTAAACGATGGAATCGACCTTTGCGATATTTAAAAAATGACCGGTTTGAAAATGCTATAAAAAATGAAATGTCACAATATTTTTTTTATACATGTCAAAGTGATGGAAAAGAAAAAATATCTTTTACGTATCCACCCAGTTTAGCAACTTTTGGGGAAATGATACAAAAAAAAATCTATTTTTTCACACCAGAAAAATGGTTTTCTGATGAATTGTATACTGATTGGAGTTTTATCAATGAACTAAAAAGAAGAAATTTTAGTAAGGAGTTTATAAAAAGAGTCGAATCTTTAGATAAGGAATCTTTTGATCTGGGCATACTTGAAAAAAGGACTCGATTCTCTAATAATGAAACTAAAAAAGAATACTTGCCTAAACTATATGATCCTTTCTTGCATGGACCCTACCGCGGAAGAATCAAAAAATGGGTTTCTCCTTTAAGCCTAAATCAAACTTCTAAAAAAAAAAACACGGATCCGTTTTGGATAAATAAGATTCATGCTCTACTTCTTACTACTGATTATCACGAATTTGAACAGACACCAGATACACTCAATATAAAATCATTAGCAACAGAAAAAGAAGAAAAAGAACTCTCTTTATTGACATTGACAGAAGATGAACAGGGAAATATCGATTCCGAGGAGCGAGTCAAAATTTTGAAATTTTTATTCAATATAGTTATAACTAATCCCAACAATCAAACAATTAGAAAAAAATCTATTGGAATAAAAGAAATAAGTAAAAAAGTTCCTCGATGGTCATACAAATTAATCGACGATTTAGAACAACAGGAGGGAGAAAACGAGGAAAATGTAACAGCAGAGCATGAAATTCGTTCAAGAAAATTCAAGCGCGTAGTGATTTTTACTAATAACCAAGCAAACGCCGATACTTATACTAATACCAAGGATGCTAATGATCCTGATCAAACAGACGAAGTGGCTTTGATACGCTATTCGCAACAATCGGATTTTCGGCGCGACATAATAAAGGGTTCCATGCGTGCCCAAAGACGTAAAACAATTACTTGGGAGCTGTTTCAAGCAAATGCGCATTCCCCCCTTTTTTTGGACAGAGTAGACAAACCACTCTTTTTTTCTTTTGATATTTCTGAGCCGCTGAAACGAATATCTCGAAATTGGATATGTAAAAACAAAGAATCACAAATTTCTGATTATACAGAAAAAAAGATCGAGAAAAAAGACGAGGACAAAAGAGAAAAATACAAAAGAGAAGAGAAAATGAGGATAGAAATAGCCGAAGCTTGGGATAGCTTTTTACTTGCTCAAGTAATAAGGGGCTCCGTGTTAATAACCCAATCAATTCTTAGAAAATATATTATATTACCTTCACTGATAATAGCTAAAAACATTGCCCGTATGTTATTATTTCAATTTCCTGAGTGGTCCGAGGATTTAAAGGATTGGAATCGAGAAATGCATGTTAAATGCACTTATAATGGTGTTCAATTATCCGAAACAGAATTTCCAAAAAACTGGTTAACAGACGGTATTCAGATAAAGATCCTATTTCCTTTTTGCCTGAAACCTTGGCACAGATTTAAACTACAACCCTCTCATAAAGATCCAATGAAAAAAAAGAAAGGTCAAAAGAATGATTTTTGCTTTTTAACAGTTTGGGGAATGGAAACTGAACTACCTTTCGGTTCTCCTCGAAAACGGCGTTCGTTTTTTGAGCCTATTTTTAAAGAACTAAAAAAAAAAATAAAAAAATTGAAAACGAAATGTTTTATAGCTTTAACAATTTTAAAAGAAAAAACAAAATTGTTTCGAAAAGGCTCAAAAGAAACAAAAAAATGGATCACTCAAAGCATTCTATTTCTAAAGGGAATAATAAAAGAACTTTCAAAAATAAATCCAATTCCATTTTTGGGGTTGAGAGAAATATATGAATTGGGCGAAACTAAAAAAGATTCGATAATCAGTAATAAGATGATTCACAAATCATCCCGTCAAATTCAATCGATGGCGGGGACAAATTATTCATTAACAGAAAAAAAAATAAAAGATCTGACTAAGAGAACAAACACAATCAAAAATCAAATACAAAAAATTCTAATTATAAAAGACAAGAAAAACGAATTTCTAACTCAAGAAATAAATAGTAGTTCTAACAAAATAAGTTATCAGGATAAAATATTAGAATCATCAACAAAATTTTGGCAAATAGTAAAAAGAAGAAATATTCGATTAATCCGGAAATTCTATTTTTTTATAAAATTTTTCATTGAAAAGATATACATAGATATTCTTCTATATATCATTAATATTCCAAGAACCAATACCCAACTTTTTCTTGAATCAACAAAAAAAATGATTGAGAAATTCATTCACAATAATGAAGCAAATCAAGAAAGAATTCATAAAACAACTAAAAATACAACTCATTTTATTTCAACTATAAAAACCTCACTTTCTTCACTTTCTAATGTTAGTATTAGAAATAAAAATGAAAAAGCTTTTTGTGACTTATCCTCCCTCTCACAAGCATATGTATTTTACAAATTATCACAAGTTATTAGTTTTTATAAATTAAAACCTATCCTTCAATATCATGGAACATCTCTTTTTCTTAAAAATGAAATAAAAGATTATTTTGAAGAACAGGGAGTATCTCATTCCAGATTAAGACATCATTATGGGTTAAGACATAAAATCGTTTGGCATTCTGGAATGAATGAATGGAAAAACTGGTTAAGGAGTCGTTATCAATACGATTTATTTCAGAGTAAATGGCTTAAATTAGTACCAGGACAATGGCGAAATAGAGTCAATCAACACTATCTGGCTCAAAATAAGGATTTAACAAAATGGGATTCAGATGAAAAAGAAAGATTAATTCATTACGAAAAAAAAAATGATTTTCAAGCGAACTCATTACCGAATCAAGAATATAAACTGAATCAAGAACAAAAATATAAAAAATCAAATTTTAAAAAACATTATGGATATGATTTTTTATCATATAAATCTATTAATTATCAAGATAAGAGGGACCCGTATGCTTATGGATCACCATTCCAAGTAAATAAGAGGGAAGAGAGTTCTTATCATTACAACATGGATAAACGAAAATTTTTTGATACACTGAGGGATATCCCTATCCATAATTATCTAGGGGAAGGCGATATCCTAGATGCTATGGGGAATTTTTCGCACAGAAAGTTTTTTAATTGGAGAATTCTTCGTTTTTGTCTTAGCAATAAGGTCGATATTGAGTCCTGGGTTGATACCAGTACCAAGAGTAACAAAAATATTAAGGCTGTGGTTAATAATTATCAAATAATTGATAAAATGGACCTTTTTTATTTCACAATTTATCAAGATCAAGAAAGCAACCCGTCCAATAAAAAAGGAAGCCCTTTTGATTGGATGGGACTGAATGAAGAAATACTAAGTCGTCCTATACCGAATCTAGAACTTTGGTTCTTCCCAGAATTTGTGCTGCTATATAATGCATATAAGGTTAAACCATGGATCATACCAATAAAATTACTTCTTTTAAATTTTAATGGAAATAGGAACATTAATAAAAATATTATTGAAAATAAAAAAAGGGACTCCCTTCTAGCACCAAATGAAAAAAAAATTATTGGATTAGAGAATCGAAATCAAGAAGAAAAAGAACCCATAGGTGAAGGGGGTCTTGTATCAGATGCACAAAAACAAGGAAATTTGAAATCTGTTCTCTCAAACCAAGAAAAAGATGTTGAAGAAGATTATGATAAATCAGACAAAAAAAAACGTAGAAAGAAAAAGCAATACAAGAGCAACACGGAAGCAGAGCTTGATTTCTTCCTAAAAAGGTATTTGCGTTTTCAATTGAGATGGGATGATTCTTTAAATCAAAGAATAATCAATAATATCAAAGTATATTGCCTCCTGCTTAGACTGATAAATCCAAACGAAATTGTTATATCCTCTATTCAACGGGGAGAAATGAATCTGGATATTTTGCTGATTCAGAAGGATTTAACTCTTAGAGAATTAATGAAAAAAGGAATATTGATTATTGATCCAGTTCGTCTGTCGGTAAAAAATGATGGACAATTTATTCTATATCAAACTATAAGTATTTCGTTGGTTCATAAAAATAAACACCAAATTAATCAAAGATACCAAGAAAAAAACTATATTGATAAAAAGAATTTTGATGAATTTATTGCAAGACATCAAAAAATGACTGAAAATAAAGACAAAAATCATTATGATTTGTTTGTTCCTGAAAATATTTTATCCCCTAACCACCGGCGAGAATTGCGAATTCGAATTTCTTTCAATTCAAGGGATAAAAATGGTATGCATAGAAATCCAGTATTTAAAAATACTGTAAAAAACTGTGGTCAAGTTTTGACTAAAAACAAACATCTTGATAGTGCTAAAAAGAAACTAATTAAATTAAAGTTCTTTCTTTGGCCCAATTATCGATTAGAAGATTTAGCTTGTATGAATCGATATTGGTTTAATACTAATAACGGCAGTCGTTTCAGTATGGTAAGGATCCATATGTATCCGCGTTTGAAAATTCGTTAATGGTACATTTTCCCCTTATGTATCGTGCCGGGTATATGAAAACAAATAGATGGGCACAAGGATTGTCTTACATTTTATTCTGATACACGATACTAATTTAATGACATACATATCAATTAGATCGACAAATGAATCAACAAAATCCTCTTATTTGAACTCTCAAATTTTCTCTTTTGTAGAAATCTCTCACTCTTTTGTATCCCTATACGAATCAAATTGAAACCCGGATTGATTAATTTTATTTGAAAAAATTGGAAAGTTCATAACGAACTTAAAATCATCGTGTATATCAAAATGACTGGTATTATTATTACTGATCAGTAAAATTCACATTCAAAAAAAGGGGGAAATTCTTTGGTTTTATGGTAAAAAATTCATTCATCTCAGTTATTTTTCAAGAAAAAAAAGAAGAAAACAGGGGGTCTGTTGAATTTCAAATAGTTAGTTTCACCAATAAGATACGAAGACTTACTTCACATTTGGAATTGCACAAAAAAGACTATTTATCTCAAAGAGGTCTACGTAAAATTCTAGGAAAACGTCAACGACTGCTGTCTTATTTATCAAAGACAAATAAAATACGTTATAAAGAATTAATTGGTGAGTTGGATATTCGGGAATCAAAAAATCGTTAATTTCCAAATTTTGAATTAGTCGATTTATTAGATTTTCATTTTGATGTACTTGTTTTCGTTTTTAACAATTCATGTAAGAATGAATCGAGGAAAAACTTATGAATCTATCAGCCACAGAAAAAGACCTTATGATAGTCAATATGGGGCCTCACCACCCATCAATGCATGGTGTTCTTCGTCTCATCGTTACTCTAGATGGTGAAGATGTTGTTGACTGTGAACCAATATTAGGTTATTTACACAGAGGAATGGAAAAAATTGCGGAAAACCGAACAATTATACAATATTTACCTTATGTAACGCGTTGGGATTATTTAGCCACTATGTTCACGGAAGCAATAACCGTAAATGGACCAGAACAATTGGGGAATATTCAAGTCCCTAAAAGGGCCAGCTATATCAGAGTAATTATGTTGGAGTTGAGTCGTATAGCTTCTCATCTATTATGGCTTGGACCTTTTATGGCAGATATTGGCGCACAAACCCCCTTTTTCTATATTTTCAGAGAAAGAGAATTAGTATATGATCTATTCGAAGCTGCCACCGGTATGAGAATGATGCATAATTATTTTCGTATCGGAGGAGTGGCGGCCGATCTACCTTACGGCTGGATAGATAAATGTTTGGATTTCTGTGATTATTTTTTAACAGGAATTGTTGAATATCAAAAACTTATTACGCGAAATCCTATTTTTTTAGAACGAGTTGAAGGGATAGGCGTTATTGGTGGAGAAGAAGCAATAAATTGGGGTTTATCCGGCCCAATGCTACGAGCATCTGGAATCAAATGGGATCTTCGGAAAGTTGATCATTATGAGTGTTACGACGAATTTGATTGGGAAATCCAGTGGCAAAAAGAAGGAGATTCATTAGCTCGTTATTTAGTCCGAATCAGTGAAATGACGGAATCTATAAAAATAATTCAACAGGCCCTGGAAGTAATTCCGGGGGGGCCCTATGAGAATTTAGAAATCCGATGCTTTGATCGAGAAAGGGATCCAGAATGGAATGATTTTGAATATCGATTCATTAGTAAAAAACCTTCTCCCACATTTGAATTACCGAGGCAAGAACTTTATGTGAGAATGGAAGCCCCAAAGGGAGAATTAGGAATTTTTCTGATAGGGGATCAAAGCGGTTTTCCTTGGAGATGGAAAATTCGCCCGCCGGGTTTTATCAATTTGCAAATTCTTCCTCAGTTAGTTAAAAGAATGAAATTGGCTGATATTATGACGATACTAGGTAGCATAGATATCATTATGGGAGAAGTGGATCGTTGAAATGATAATTTATACGACAGAAGTAGAAGATATCAATTCCTTTTACACATTGGAATCTTTAAAAGAGGTCTATGGGATAATATGGATGTTGGTTCCTATTTTGACTCTTGTATTGGGAATCACAATAGGTGTACTAGTAATTGTATGGTTAGAAAGAGAAATATCTGCAGGAATACAACAACGTATTGGGCCTGAATACGCCGGTCCTTTGGGAATTCTTCAAGCTCTAGCAGATGGAACAAAACTGCTTTTCAAAGAGAATATTCTTCCATCTAGAGGCAATACTCGTTTATTTAGTATTGGACCGGCTATAGCAGTCATATCAATTTTACTAAGTTTTTCAGTAATTCCTTTTAGCTCTCGCCTTATTTTAGCCGATCTTAATATCGGTATTTTTTTATGGATTGCCATTTCAAGTATTGCTCCCGTTGGACTTCTTATGTCAGGATACGGATCAAATAATAAATATTCTTTTTTAGGTGGTCTGCGAGCTGCTGCTCAATCGATTAGTTATGAAATACCATTAACTCTATGTGTTTTATCAATATCTCTACGTGCGATTCGTTGAAATAGAAACTTTTATTTTCCCTATTCCTTTCAATAAGTTGAATGGATTGAATAGATATCTTCGTTTTTTATTATCCTTATCCTTCAGTTCAGGTTGATAAACTAAATTAGATAGTTATATATGAGTGAAAGAAAGCAGCTTATAAATTCGCAGTAAATTAAACAAAAAAATGGAATCTCATTTCCTATGTACAAGAGTTAAGTGGAAGAAAACGTAAGCGGAAGAAGTCTTTACCCCAAGACGGGTTGATTAGTCAATCCAGCTTGAAGCGGGCTCAAAAGATCAACCGTATAGAGTTTTCGCTATCCTTTGTATGGATTCCCATACATGTATTGCTAAACAAACGGGGGATTGAACAAAAAACGAGTGGATGGTTAGGAACACCAAAATACATAAAGGATTGGTAATGGAGATTATGTAAATTATATAAAAAGAGACTTCTGGATAACATAAAAAGAATACTAATTGGGGCTTTAAATTCGTAGAAATGACTAGGCAGTACTCCCCACGATTCCGGTCCAGAGTATCCTCCTATCCGCCGATTAAAGTAATGACTATCAGGAACGAAATAATCCTTTACTATTTTTTAGTTTACGCCCCCATTCGTGGTTTTATCAGATCCGAAAGCAGAATAGGAACGAAAAAGAAACAATAAAGAATAAAAAAGAAATCTTTTTTTTTAGTCTTTCTTTCATAGATATAGAGAGATCTAATCCGTGTCATGATTTATGAGCTAATGTAATGTTTCATTTTTTTCGTAATAGAAAACAATGGGTTGAAATATCTATTGATATTCTACAAGAAGTATTTTATTGAAGGCTAAAATTATTACTCAACAAAAAAAAATTGAAATTATGAACGGGGCGAGATCAATTCAGAAGCACTTTTTTTTTATTCTTCAGAATATAGCAGACAGAATTCCATTGGTATAATTTTGGACCTTCCAATCCATTTTTTCTCTATCTATTCCACAACCATACGAAGATAAATAATACTGATTCGGTCCTTAAATTTATTTGTGACCCACGAGGAGCCGTATGAGGTGAAAATCTCATGTACGGTTTTGGACTAGCGATGGAAACTATGATGTTATCATGGACTATAATTATCTAACAGTTCAAGTACAGTTGATATAGTTGAGGCGCAATCAAAATATGGTTTTTGGGGATGGAATTTGTGGCGTCAGCCAATAGGGTTTATCGTTTTTCTAATTTCTTCTCTAGCAGAATGTGAGAGATTACCTTTTGATTTACCAGAAGCCGAGGAAGAATTAGTAGCAGGGTATCAAACCGAATATTCAGGTATCAAATTTGGTTTATTTTACGTTGCTTCCTATCTAAATCTATTACTTTCTTCGTTATTTGTAACAGTTCTTTACTTGGGGGGTTGGAATATTTCCATTCCGTACGTATTCGTCCCTGAGCTATTTGAAATAAATAAAATAAATGGAATCCTTGGAACGACAATTGGTATCTTTATTACATTAGCTAAAACTTATTTGTTTTTGTTTATTTCTATCGCAACACGATGGACTTTACCTAGGTTAAGAATGGACCAATTATTAAATCTCGGGTGGAAATTTCTTTTACCCATTTCTCTCGGTAATCTATTATTAACAACTTCTTTCCAACTTCTTTCACTGTAAAGAAAAAAAGAATATGAGATTCATGACTTGGTTCAAACAAGAGAAAGAAACAAACATAAAATTATTCATAGATATTCACGATATGTTTCCTATGGTAACTGGGTTCATGAATTATGGCCACCAAACAGTCCGAGCAGCAAGGTACATTGGTCAAGGTTTCATGATTACCTTATCCCACGCAAATCGTTTACCCGTAACTATTCAATATCCTTATGAAAAATTAATCACATCAGAGCGTTTCCGCGGGCGAATCCATTTTGAATTTGATAAATGCATTGCTTGTGAAGTATGTGTTCGCGTATGCCCTATAGATCTACCTGTTGTTGATTGGAAATTTGAAACGGATATTCGAAAAAAACGATTGCTTAATTACAGTATTGATTTCGGAATTTGTATATTTTGTGGTAACTGCGTTGAGTATTGTCCAACAAATTGTTTATCAATGACTGAAGAATATGAACTTTCTACTTACGACCGTCACGAATTGAATTATAATCAAATTGCCTTGGGCCGTTTACCAATGTCAGTAATTGACGATTATACAATTCGAACAATTTTGAATTCAATTCAAAGAAAAACTCAGTAAGTAAACCTCCCGTTCTATTAAATAAAGAGAAATTTCCCATTCATTCTTTTAAGGTTCCGTTTTGGTTTAAGTTAAAAGACTGTTTGAATTAAAAAAAAGAATTAGGCCTTTGGTCAATAAATAAAAATTCAATTACAAATTAACTGGTTGATAAGAATTTCGGATTCCTTTTTATTGAAGAAAATTGAAAATATATTAATATATCCGTAATTATTTCGAAATATATAGTTCCAAAAAAAAAATACCCTTTTGAACAAACAAAAAAAGAATCAAAAACGAAACTGTCCAATAATTGTGCTTAGAGCAATTCACGCCTAATAGATTAGGATTTTATTCAATTAGGAACGTATCATAAAAAGAAATTCCTGGTCGGGTCACTAAGATCATGAAAAGCATTTCGATTTATTTATCTCTTATTTTACACAGAATGGATTTGCCTGGACCAATACACGATTTTCTTTTAGTTTTTCTGGGATCGGGTCTTATACTAGGAGGCCTGGGAGTGGTATTACTTACCAATCCAATTTATTCTGCCTTTTCATTGGGATTGGTTCTTGTTTGTATATCCTTATTTTATATTCTCTCAAATTCTCATTTTGTAGCTGCTGCCCAGCTCCTTATTTATGTGGGAGCCATAAATGTTTTAATCCTATTTGCTGTGATGTTCATGAATGGTTCAGAATATTATAAAGATTTTAATCTGTGGACCATTGGGAATGGCCTTACTTCGTTGGTTTGTACAAGTATTCTTGTTTCGCTAATTACTACTATATTAGATACATCATGGTACGGGATTATTTGGACTATAAGATCAAATCAAATTATAGAACAAGATTTGATAAGTAATAGTCAACAAATTGGAATTCATTTAGCAACCGATTTTTTTCTTCCATTTGAATTCATTTCAATAATTCTTTTAGTTGCTTTGATAGGTGCAATTGCTGTGGCTCGTCAGTAATAAATCTTTCTAACTAGGAATAGCAAGCAATCAAAATTAAACCCTTTTCCGTTTTTTCTGTCTTATCGCATCTATTTTCTTTGAATTCTATTTGAATATTGCTCGTGTATAAAATAGAAATTCGTTTATTCGATATATTTCCAATAGATTCTTTTTTTTTGTTATATTCTAGTCAATCAAATCTGTTGAATTATTGTTCATATTAATAATGAATCGAAATTGATAAGGAGTTGGTCAATGATGCTCGAACATATACTTGTTTTGAGTGCCTATTTATTTTCTATCGGTATTTATGGATTGATCACGAGTCGAAATATGGTTAGGGCCCTTATGTGTCTTGAACTTATACTGAATGCGGTTAATATAAATTTTGTAACATTTTCTGATTTTTTTGATAGTCGGCAATTAAAAGGAAATATTTTCTCAATTTTTGTTATAGCTATTGCAGCCGCTGAAGCAGCTATTGGATCAGCTATTGTGTCCTCGATTTATCGTAACAGAAAATCAACGCGTATCAATCAATCAACTTTGTTGAATAAGTAATATTAATAATATTAAATTATAAGATTCACCAATTTGAATTAGCATGTACAATATGTTGGAATCTACATCATGTTTTCGAAAACGTAAGAAATCAAAGTATCTTGGTCCTTTCTTATGAGTTGATCCCGAAGGAAATTGATTAGAAAATCTCTGGTAAATCGTTGATTCATCTGGTGTTTAACTATATTTATTTACAAGTTTACTAGATTGAAATTTTATGATGTTCAAAAATTTATAGATCCCATGTCACATTCAGTAAAAATTTATGATACATGTATTGGGTGTACTCAATGTGTCCGAGCCTGCCCCACCGATGTGTTAGAAATGATACCTTGGGATGGATGTAAAGCTAAGCAAATTGCTTCCGCTCCAAGAACAGAAGACTGTGTTGGTTGTAAGAGATGTGAATCCGCTTGTCCAACGGATTTCTTGAGCGTTCGAGTTTATTTATGGCATGAAACAACTCGAAGTATGGGTCTAGCTTATTGATACGGTCCAGAAAACCCTAGTTGAATACATTTTGAATCCATTTGATTTTTTTTACTGAAAAAACCCGTGCTCAAAAAAAACCTTTCTGAGCACGGGTTTTTCTGGTCCAAGTGTATCTTGTCTTTACCACGAATTATTTTCCTTGGTTAACAATAATTGTAGTTTTACCAATATCTGCAGGTTCTTTACTTTTCTTTCTTCCTCATAGAGGAAATAAGCTAATAAAGTGGTATACCATATGTATATGCATTTTAGAACTCCTTCTAACAACCTATGCATTTTGTTATCATTTCCGATTGGACGATCCATTAATCCAGCTGGCGGAAGATTATAAATGGATAAATTTTTTTGATTTTTACTGGAGATTGGGAATAGATGGACTTTCTATAGGGCCCATTTTACTGACGGGATTTATCACCACTTTAGCGACTTTGGCGGCTTGGCCAGTTACTCGAGATTCGCGATTATTTCATTTCCTGATGCTAGCAATGTACAGTGGTCAAATAGGATCATTTTCTTCTCGAGACCTTTTACTTTTTTTCATCATGTGGGAGTTCGAATTAATTCCCGTTTATCTACTTCTATCCATGTGGGGGGGAAAGAAACGTCTGTACTCGGCTACAAAATTTATTTTGTACACTGCAGGGGGTTCCATTTTTCTATTAATAGGGGTTTTGGGTCTCGGTTTATACGGTTCTAATGAACCAACATTAAATTTTGAAACATTAGCTAATCAATCATATCCTGTCGCACTGGAAATAATATTCTATATTGGATTTCTTATTGCTTTTGCTGTCAAATCGCCGATTATACCCTTACATACGTGGTTACCGGATACCCACGGGGAGGCCCATTACAGTACTTGTATGCTTCTAGCCGGAATTTTATTAAAAATGGGAGCATATGGATTAGTTCGGATCAATATGGAATTATTACCCCATGCGCATTCCATATTTTCTCCCTGGTTGATAATAGTGGGTACAATGCAAATAATTTATGCAGCTTCAACATCTCTTGGTCAACGGAATTTAAAAAAAAGAATAGCCTATTCCTCCGTATCTCATATGGGTTTCATAATTATAGGGATTGGTTCGATAACTGATACAGGGCTCAACGGAGCTATTTTACAAATAATATCTCATGGCTTTATCGGTGCTGCACTTTTTTTCTTGGCAGGAACGAGTTATGATAGAATGCGTCTTGTTTATCTCGACGAAATGGGCGGAATGGCCATTTCGATTCCAAAAATATTTACGATGTTCAGTATCTTATCCATGGCTTCTCTTGCATTACCGGGCATGAGTGGTTTTGTTGCAGAATTGATAGTCTTTTTTGGAATAATTACCAGCCAAAAATATTTTTTAATGCCAAAAATACTAATTACTTTCGTAATGGCAATTGGAATGATATTAACTCCTATTTATTCATTATCTATGTCACGTCAAATGTTCTATGGATACAAGCTATTTAATGCTCCAAGTTCTTATTTTTTTGATTCTGGACCACGAGAGTTATTTGTTTCGATCTCTATCTTTCTACCAGTAATAGGTATTGGTATTTATCCGGATTTTGTCCTCTCATTATCGGGTGAGAAGGTCGAAACTATTCTATCTAATTATTTTTATAGATAGTTTTCATGAATAAAAAAAAATCAAAAAGTAATCCTATGGTTTTCAAAATTGTTCGTTGTACAATGAAAAAGAAAAAAAAAGAAGTCTTTTTTCTTCTCTTAAGTTTAAGTTAAGTAAAAAAGGTAAAAGCATTAAATTGAATTTTAATCAGACATCTTTGGCTTTTGTTAGAACCTTTTGAATCGCTCCACTACTTGATTCAAAAGGTTCTTGAAGCTTACAATAAGTTTTCTTATGTATAATATATACGCCGCCCTGTGTTAGTATTTGTTAGGCCTAGCCTCTTTATTCAATTCAATTAGATGTTAATTTAATGTAAATGAACCATAACTATGTAAACCTATTCCTAATAGATTGACCCCAAAATAGCATATCCAAATTATAAGAAATCCCATAGAAGCCACAAGTGCGGAATTTACACCTTCCAAATTTGTATTTGTTCGGGTATGGAAATAAATCGCGAATACGGTCCAAGTAATAAACGCCCAGGTTTCCTTTGGGTCCCAATTCCAATATGATCCCCACGCCTCATTAGCCCATACGGCTCCCGAAAGAATTCCTATGGTTAAAAAGATAAACCCGAGACTAATAATACGATAACTCCAACGATCCAATTGTTGAGTCAATTGATATCTGTAATAATTTTTAGAAGAAAGAAAATAAGTGTTTAGTAAAACATTGCTTCTTTCATTCATGTATTGGATTTTGCCAAACGAAAATGACTGATTTACTAAATTATTGTTTTCACCAATAATCTTTATGGCCTTTCGAAATGTAATGACTAGAAGAGCTACTGATAATAATGATCCACATAAAAGAGCTGCATAGCCTAATACCATCATACTTACGTGCATCATTAACCACTGGGATTGGAGAGCAGGTGCTAATATTGCGGATTGATGCATTTTGGTTAAAAGACCCGAAGTGGCAAAGCCTTGGGTAAAAATAGCACTTGGTGCGGTTATTGCGCTTAAATTATTTTTACGCTTTTTAAATTTAAAATAGGAAACCATATGAATAAGGGAGAAACCCCATGAAAGAAAGATTAATGATTCATATAAATCACTTAATGGGAAATGTCCCGAATAAATCCAACGAGTGACTAATAATCCTGTTATACAGAAAAAGGTGACTATCATGCCCTTTTCTGATGAATCATATAGTCCTACGACTTCATCTACTAATAAGAATAAGGTTAAAAAATGAATTGTAATTACAATTGAAACGACTGAAAAAGATATATGAGTTAATATATGCTCTAAAGTTGAAAAAATCATAAAAATTATGAAAAAAGCGAGGGTTTCTAGATTTTATGGAATGGAAATCAGGAATTAAATTCATTATAGGACTTATTCTATCTCTTTTAGAAGATACTATGCCGCCACTCGGACTCGAACCGAGATGCTCTAGCACTGCTTCCTAAGAGCAGCGTGTCTACCGATTTCACCATAGCGGCTTGCTCGAAATCATAATAACCCATTTTTTAGTCAATCGTCGAGATTG